TGGAGTGATAGTAACAATTCTAGTTTCAGTACTGTTGATTATTTATTTGAGATCAGGAATATTTGGAGTTTGATCTCTGATGACACTTTTTTAGTTAGGGATAGTAATGGCGATAGTTATTCTGTATATTTTGATATTGAAAATCAGATTTTTGAGATTGACAATAATAGTTCTTTTCTGGGTGAACTAGAAAGTTTCTTTTCTAGTTATTTGAATAGGGGGTCTAAAAATAAGAATAACTACTACTATCATTACATGTATGATACTCCATTTAGTTGGAATAATCACATTACTAATTGTATTGATAGTTATCTTCGTTTTGAAATCGATAGTAGTATTACTAGTTACATTTCGGGTGATATCGTCAATTACAGTGATGGTTACATTTATAGTTTCATTTGTACTGAAAGTGTAAGTAGTAGTCAAAGTGGTAGTTCTAGTATACGAACTAGTAGTAATGGCAGCGATTTCAATATGAGAGAAAATTCGAACGATTATGATATAAATAAAAAATACAGACATTTATGGGTTCAATGCGAAAATTGTTATGGATTAAATTATAAAAAATTTTTTAGGTCAAAAATGAATATTTGTGAACAGTGTGGATATCATTTGAAAATGAGTAGTTCAGACAGAATCGAAGTTTCGATTGATCCGGATACTTGGGATCCTATGGATGAAGATATGGTCTCTATAGACCCTATAGAATTTCATTCAGAGGAGGAACCTTATAGAGATCGTATTGATTCTTATCAAAGAAAGACAGGTTTAACTGAAGCTGTTCAAACTGGCATAGGTCAACTAAATGGTATTCCTGTGGCAATTGGGGTTATGGATTTTCAGTTCATGGGAGGTAGTATGGGATCCGTAGTAGGCGAGAAAATCACCCGTTTGATCGAGTATGCTACTAATAGATCTCTACCTGTCATTATTGTGTGTGCTTCTGGGGGAGCGCGCATGCAAGAAGGAAGTTTGAGCTTGATGCAAATGGCTAAAATATCTTCTGCCTCATATAATTATCAATCAAATAAAAAGTTATTCTATGTATCAATCCTTACATCTCCTACAACTGGTGGGGTGACGGCAAGTTTTGGTATGTTGGGAGATGTCATTATTGCTGAACCTAATGCCTACATTGCATTTGCGGGTAAAAGAGTAATTGAACAAACATTGAATAAGACAGTGCCTGATGGTTCACAATCGGCTGAATATTTATTCCATAAGGGCTTATTCGACCCAATTGTACCACGTAATCCTTTAAAAGGTGTTCTGAGTGAGTTATTTCAACTTCATGGTTTCCTTCCTTTGAATCAAAAAAAAAACAATTTTCTCTCACCTTCTTAGGTATTAATACAGACAATATTAAAAAATATAAAATATAGAAATAAAATATCAAAATATAGAAAGAAGAAATATAGAATAGAGATGATTTCTATATCTACCGAGAACCCCATTTTTACTATGAATCCCTGTTTGTTGGATCGGGTTAGTTAGAGTCGTGAACTGATAAGAAATTCTTTATCGACTCTTTTAGACCCAATTGTACCACGTAATCCTTTAAAAGGTGTTCTGAGTGAGTTATTTCAACTTCATGGTTTCCTTCCTTTGAATCAAAAAAAAAACAATTTTCTCTCACCTTCTTAGGTATTAATACAGACAATATTAAAAAATATAAAATATAGAAATAAAATATCAAAATATAGAAAGAAGAAATATAGAATAGAGATGATTTCTATATCTACCGAGAACCCCATTTTTACTATGAATCCCTGTTTGTTGGATCGGGTTAGTTAGAGTCGTGAACTGATAAGAAATTCTTTGATATTCGTGTAAAAAGATGATATAAAAATGAATAGTAACTTAATTCATTTTTATATTAGATCCCTTGCACTTATTAACTAGTTATTATTATTTATAATAGATATAGTTATCATAAGACCTCTTTATAAGAGGTACAAATAGTAAATCGAGGTACCCATTCTATGACAGATTTTAACTTACCCTCTATTTTTGTGCCCTTAGTAGGCCTAGTATTTCCGGCAATTGCAATGGCTTCGTTATCTCTTTATGTCCAAAAAAATAAGATTGTCTAGATACGATGGAAACAAATCTCATCAATTTATTTGAACACTGACTAGATTATAATACAGATATTTATTTAGTGTAATATGATACGATATGTGTCTCTTTCTGAACACAAATGTTGTTATGCACGTAGATAGATGATATCTGCCTACAAGTTAATGTATTTGACTAATGCTTCGCATCAGAATAGTGCTAGTTGATGAGAGTTACTTCAGCATCAAGACAAGTAAAGTCAAATTTCATTTGGATTATTCTCTCAATTCCAATCGAATACAACTGAATCTAGTATAGTATGAACTGGCGATCAGAACATATATGGATAGAACTTATAACGGGATCTCGAAAAACAAGTAATTTTTGCTGGGCCTGTATCCTTTTTTTAGGTTCACTAGGATTCTTAGTGGTTGGAACTTCTAGTTATCTTGGTAGGAATCTGATATCTGTATTTCCATCCCAGCAAATCATTTTTTTTCCACAAGGTATTGTCATGTCTTTCTATGGGGTCGCGGGACTATTCATTAGCTCCTATTTGTGGTGCACAATTTCGTGGAATGTGGGTAGTGGTTATGACCGATTCGATAGAAAAGAAGGAATAGTGTGTATTTTTCGTTGGGGATTTCCTGGAATAAATCGCCGCATCTTCCTTCGCTTCCTTATGCGAGATATCCAATCAATCAGAATGCAGGTTAAAGAGGGTCTTTATCCTCGTCGTATCCTTTATATGGAAATCAGAGGCCAAGGAGCCATTCCCTTGACTCGTACTGATGAGAATTTTACTCCACGAGAAATTGAACAAAAAGCTGCCGAATTGGCGTATTTCTTGCACGTACCGATTGAAGTATTTTGAAAAATAACGGTTTTCTCAGCATGAGGGAAAAAACTTGCTAACCCCCCTTTTATTTACTACAACTGAAGTTTATTCAGAATGCTCATTCGAGCAAATTCTATTTTATGTTCCTGTTCTGTTGGCGCGCGGCGCCACATAGAATAAAACAAAAAGCAGAGAACGTATATGGGTAACTATAATAAAATTCACTATAAAAAAAAAGCCAAAATCAATTCTTATAAATATATCCGAAATTTATTTCATAATAATAAATTCCTCTTTTTAGGTTCAAGATTTTGAATTGATACCTTATTTCTGGGATGTGTTTAGGCGGTGAAAGTGAAACATTTCGAAAAATTCATTGATCGGGGGGGGGGGGCTCGTCTCGAAATATGAATAATATTTGTTTCGTTATTTGAAGTGGTTTTTCGAGTATTCATCAAAAGGAACAAATGAAGATGAAATTGGTTCGAATTTGCCCAATTGAGATATCTGGAAATACTATTTGATAATTTTTTTTCATACGAATCCAAAAGGAGTTTTATTCTATTTTTCTATTCTTTATAGATTCAAGGACTCAATTTTTACACAAAAATGAGAATAGATCCATAGACTCGATACCTTGTTATATAACTCGTTCTTTATAAAAATATCAGATAGAGTCAACGATTGAAGCAAGTTCATTACCAATTCACAGATAAAAAATGAAAAAAAAGAAAGCATTGATTTCCATACCATATCTTGTATCTATAGTATTTTTGCCCTGGTGGGTCTCTCTCTCATTTAATAAAAGTCTGGAACCCTGGATTACTAACTGGTGGAATAGTGGACAATCCGAAACCTTTTTGAATGATATTCAAGAGAAAAACGTTCTAGAAAGATTCATAGAACTAGAAGAACTATTCCTCTTGGACGAAATGATAAAAGAGTACCCAGAGACACATATACAAAAGTTTGGTATAGAGATACACAAGGAAACAATACAATTGATCAAAACACACAATGAATATAATCTCCATATCATTTTGCATTTCTCCACAAATATAATCTGTTTTGTTATTCTAAGTGGTTATTTTTTTCTGAGTAATGAAGAACTTATCATTCTTAATTCTTGGGTTCAAAAATTGTTGTATAACTTAAGTGACACGATAAAGGCTTTTTCCATTCTTTTAATCACTGATTTATGGATCGGATTTCACTCCACCCATGGTTGGGAACTAATGATTGGTTTGGTCTACAACGATTTTGGATTGGCTCATAACGATCAAATTATATCTGGTCTTGTTTCCACTTTTCCAGTTATTCTAGATACAATTGTGAAATATTGGATCTTCCATTATTTAAATCGTGTATCTCCTTCACTTGTAGTTATTTATCATTCAATGAATGAATGAAGAACTCATTTGATCTCTCGATATCAATCAAATCATAATCTTTTTTCGTGTATAAAAAAAGCATTTTTAATCTTACTTATTCTTTATATTTTTTTTTCTACCTGTATAAAAAAAGCATTTTTAATCTTACTTATTCTTTATATTTTTTTTTCTACCTGTTAAAGGTATTCATCCTATGCTATATTCCAGTACAATAGCAGACTCGTGGGTAGGGAAACTATATTAGTTACCTATCTAATTTATTGTAGAAATTCCGTGATCAATGATTGGACCATGCAAAATAGAAATACTTTTTGGGGGGTAAAGGCACAGATAACTCGATCCATTTTTGTATCGATCATGATATATGTAATAACTCGGGCATCTATTTCAAATGCATATCCCATTTTCGCACAACAGGGTTATGAAAATCCACGAGAAGCAACTGGGCGAATTGTATGTGCCAATTGCCATTTAGCTAGTAAACCCGTGGATATTGAAGTTCCGCAAGCTGTGCTTCCTGATACTGTATTTGAAGCAGTTGTTCGAATCCCTTATGATATGCAACTGAAACAAGTTCTTGCTAATGGTAAAAAAGGGGCTTTGAATGTGGGGGCTGTTCTTATTTTACCCGAAGGATTCGAATTAGCCCCTCCCGATCGTATTTCTCCTGAGGTGAAAGAAAAGATGGGAAATCTCTCTTTTCAGAATTATCG